ATATATTTTCATAGACTTCTTAGTCTATTTTTCGTCCAACGATATATAAATCTAATTATATATCAATACTGCCATGGACTAATAGACGAAGAAGACCTAGAAGAAAATCTTAAAAAGTTATTAAATAATATGAATGAGACTGAGCCGGCTAAAAAGAAAAAAGGCCGTAAAAAGAAAGAAGATTTTCCGTTTTATTATAATTATGATCCAGATTCTTTTGAAGAACCTGAGGATCCTTTCTTTTAAACGCCTTTTTGAGAATTATGAAAAAAACAAGCAACTTTTTGAGAATGAAGATGAGAATGAAGATGAGAATTATGAAGAAAACGAGGACCCTTTTGATAATTATGATGAAAGTTATGACGACTCTGATTTCAATTCTCCTTTTGTTTTTGATGATCAGAAATATTTACTTAAAAATCGACATGAATATTATATTCATGATCAAGAAGAATATTTGGAAAAAACCAAATATTTTCACCATAAGGAATATAAAAAAATAAATAAAATCAAGAAGAAAAAGCAAAAGGAGAGTCATGAGAGTCAAAAGAATCAAAGTTCTCTGAATAATCAAGATTCTGATCATCAAACTGACAAGAAAGATTATGATCATAATGAAGAGGGAACGAATGAAGAGGAGATTCAGAATCTTCAGGAACAAGAAGTAACTCAAACATATGGGCATTTGTGGGTTCAATGCGAAAATTGTTACGGATTAAATTATAAAAAATATTTTTTTCTGACAAAATTGAATGTTTGTGAACATTGTGGATATCATTTGAAAATGAGTAGTTCAGAAAGAATCGAACTTCCGATTGATCAAGGCACTTGGAATGCTATGCATGAGAACATGAATTCTACGGATCCCATTGAATTTGATAGGAATCCCACTAAAATAAAGGATCTTCCTGAATCAGAGAAACTCATTCCAATTTCTGGTATCCCCATAATTATACCAAATATAAATATACCGAAAGGGGCGGTTCATCAAAAAAACGAGCATGTTTGCTATTGTAAATCTAATTGCAATTACTGCAAATGTCGTAGACATTGCAATAAAAAAAATTGTAGTCATTATTACACCGAGCATTCGGAATTACAAAACGATTTCACTTGTCCATTGCCTTGCAATTTTGATAATAATCAAAATCATTCTGGATGTCATTGTGAGTTTCATCAAAAGAAATCTCCATTACCTTCGCAATGTCATTGTGAGTGTAATCAAAAGAATTGCAAACATTCTATTATACATTGTTGCATATGTTCTTGCGAAGGTAATGAAAATAATGGCGAATCTAATCCCCAAAACGGGATTGATTTGGGACAAAATGGGGCGGTTGTTAAGGATTTCAAAATTCTTAATGATTTGGATACATCTTCAAAACCTAAAAATTCAGATTCTTTTAATGAATATTCTCACATGGACACTAAGTCTAAAGATAATAAGAATCCTATTGCTTTTGATTCTACTAATAATTCGAATTCTAGATCTGACTCGGAAGACGCCGAGTCAGAGGGAGGAAATTCCTCGGAAGACGCCGAGTCAGAGGGAGGAAATTCGAAATCGGGTTATATTGATAATATATCTGAATGCGAAGAAAAAGGCTATAAGGATCGTATTGATTCCTATCAAGTAGACACAGGATTAACTGAAGCTGTTCAAACAGGTACAGGTGAACTAAACGGTATTCCTGTAGCAATGGGGGTTATGGATTTTCAGTTTATGGGAGGTAGTATGGGATCCGCAGTAGGTGAAAAAATAACCCGGTTGATTGAATATGCTACCAAAAATTCCCTACCCCTTATTTTAGTATGTGCTTCCGGAGGGGCACGGATGCAAGAAGGAATCTTGAGCTTAATGCAAATGGCTAAAATATCTGCTGCTTTGCATAAGTACCAAACAAATGAAGAGTTATTATATATATCAATTCTTACATCGCCCACTACTGGTGGGGTGACAGCCAGTTTTGGTATGTTGGGAGATATCAATATTTCCGAACCCAACGCCGACATTGGATTTGCGGGTAAAAGAGTAATGGAGCAAACATTGAATCAGACAGTACCCGAAGATTTACAAAAGGCGGAAAATTTTTTCCAAAAGGGTTTATTGGATCTAATCGTACCGCGTGATCATTTAAAGAACTTGATAAGTGAGTTATTGAAGTTTCACGCGAAATTTTTTTAGAATTCATAAATAAATAACTTTTTGCCTCTTTCGGGATTTTCCGGGTATCCCCATGGATTTTCTATAGATATAGAATTCATTCATTAATATAATAACAAAAAAAATATAAAAAACAGGTACAATATAGTAAATCGAGGTACCCATTCTATGACAACTATCAACTTTCCCTCTATTTTTGTGCCTTTAGTAGGCCTAGTATTTCCGGCAATTGCAATGGCTTCTTTATTTCTTCATGTTCAAAAAAACAAGATTGTTTAGATCGTGGTCCAAATCTTATTTTTCAAGACTTAGACTTGAATTATAACACAGATATCTATTTAGCCGAATGGTCTACCACGTGATTTCTTCCGAACATAAAAGAAAGAGCCCTTATGCATGTGCATGTGGAAACATGACATTAGGGGGGGGTAGATGTTATTCTTTTTGATCTAACTAGTTTCAAGTAAAGATTCACATCATAATGGTACTAGTTGATGAGAGTTACATTGGAAACAAAAAGAATAAGGAAAGTCAAATTCATTTGGGATATTCTTTCAATTCAAATAAAATGCAACCCGATCCACTATGAATTGGCGATCAGAACGTATATGGATAGAAGTTATAACGGGATCTAGAAAAATTAGTAATTTCTGCTGGGCATTTATCCTTTTTTTGGGTTCCTTAGGATTCTTATTGGTTGGAATTTCCAGCTATCTTGGTAGGAATTTGATATCTTTATTCCCCCCCCAGCAAATTTTTTTTTTTCCACAAGGGATCGTGATGTCTTTCTATGGGATCGCAGGCCTCTTTATTAGCTCCTATTTGTGGTGTACAATTTCGTGGAATGTAGGTAGTGGTTATGATAGATTCGATAGAAAAGAAGGAAGAGTATGTATTTTTCGTTGGGGATTTCCTGGAAAAAATCGTCGCATCTTCCTCCGATTTCTTATAAAAGATATTCAGTCCATTAGAATAGAACTGAAAGAGGGTATTTATACTCGTCGTGTCCTTTATCTGGAAATCAGAGGCCAGGGGGCCATTCCCTTGACTCGTACTGATGAGAATTTGACTCCACGAGAAATGGAACAAAAAGCTGCTGAATTAGCCTATTTCCTGCGTGTACCAATTGAATGAAGTATTTTGAAACGAATGCTTTCTTTCTCAGCTCGGAATAAAATAAAAACTCTACAATCCTTTTTTTTATACGGCGTACCTTAACGGAAATTAAAAATGAAAAATAACCAAATATATATTGATATTCTTAATATTAGTCCTAACTGAACCAATGACTATTCATTATTCCATAATTTAATCAGGTTCAAAATTCGAGGAATGTTATGGTAAAACTTCGTTTGAAACGATGTGGTAGAAAGCAACGTGCGACTTGAAGGACATGATCTGTTGTGGATTCTTATATCCATCATTCTCTAATCTAATGAAAGGATGCTCTTGACTCGACATCCTTTGTTCTCTTCCATTCGAACCCGCATTTTTTGTTGGGGTGTAATGGAAATCGTACAGGATGGAGCTCGAGTAGAAAGTATTGATTCATTTCTTAAGGGGAAAGGGTCTAGGGTTAGTGTCAATCAATAAGTTGGAACAACTTCGTAAGTATATCTTTGACAGAGATATCGAAAGGACCCAAATCAAGCAAGTTTCAAATCCTAAAGGAAATTTTGTTGGAATTGATAAAACCTTTTCGATAAAAATTATATATATATGGTGCGCCGTTCATATGATTCTTTGATAGAAAGAAATAACAAAAAGAAAGGTATGTTGCTGCCATTTTTGAAAGGATTCAAAATCAACGAAGTAATGTCTAAACCCAATGATTCAAAAAAAAGATAAAAGATTCCGGAACAAGGAAACATACTTTTATTTTCTATTTTCGATTTGAATTGTCGCACCAATTATTGGATTGGAATCAGAATGCGGAATTCAAATCGATTCCAAAAGAGAAAAAAAAGGGTATTCGAGACTGCTCAATAAATGAAATGCCAAAGGATGGAGCTATTTGAAAGTTATTTAACTTGAGTTATGAGTATACAAATGATTTTCTTTTTTTAGGAAAGAAAAAGGACTAAATTCTTTATTGAATTCATTTGAAGATTTTATGGACTTTTTTGATTTGCCATTCTAATAAAAAACTTGGAATCATTTTTCTCGAGCCGTACGAGGAGAAAACTTCCTATACGTTTCCAAGGGGGGTTGTTGTTGATCTAATCTATCCCAATGAGCCGTCTATCGAATCGTTGCAATTGATGTTCGGTCCCGAAGAGAGGGAAGAGATCTGCGGAAAGTGGGTTTTTATGATCCAATAAAGAATCAAACTTATTTAAATGTTCCTGCTATTCTATATTTTCTTGAAAAAGGCGCTCAACCTACGGAAACCGTTTATGATATTTTGAAGAGGGCAGAGGTTTTTGACTTAATTAAAATGAATGAAATAAAAAAAAAAAGATAGAATGAGGTTCTAGCTTGGTATAACTTTCTTTTATTCTTCCTTTTCTATTCATCTATTTATGTAGATGTAGTGCCAATCCAATACAAGTTTTTTTTATACTTAACTTAGATTTTTCTCCTTATATTTCATTATTTCTATCCTATTTCTAGTTTTTATTCATTATTATGAAATAATGAAATGATATTGTATATTATTTATATAATTATATATATTTATTAATATTGTATTTGGATCCCGATTGTATCTACATAACTTAGGGGTTGCTAACTCAACGGTAGAGTACTCGGCTTTTAAGTGCGGCTAGGATCTTTTACATATTTGGATGAAGCAAGGAATTCGTCTACATCATCGGTAGAGTTTATCAGACCACGA